CTCCTTCATAAAGGATTTCCCCATAATGTCCATGAACAGTTGCTCCTGGAGTGGCCAAATAAGGCTTAGCTGATCGTATTACCACAGAGTCAACTTGAATAATTAGAACTTGACCTGATTTTAAATGCGGTCCTTTTTTTGCTATACATACATTTTGACAAAGAAACTGCCCAAGATTAACGATTGTATATGTCTCTTCACAATAATTGTAATGGAGAAAATACCAATTCAAATTGAATGGATTTAAAATGATGTTACTACATGAATAGGGATTATAAATTTGACCATTTTCATCCAGTAAATAATATTGAAGTATTTGAAAAATATTTTTTAAATTGTCCAGTTGCAAATAGTTAGTTACCAAGATCTGATTATGGGTTATTAAATAGGAAAATAAATCGAAATGATAAATTGGAAAGCCTGTTCCTAAGGGGCCTAAAGAATTCCTAATTGGAATTAGGGGGTCCTTTTTGATTGATTCTTTTATCACATGGGGAGATTTTACATCGTTGAATGGGCCTATTCGAGAACAATTGGATGATGACAAAATGATCAAAGATTGAGATTCCTTATTTCGATTCAACAATGTATGAATAGTTCCTTGATTTGGATTAAGGGATTCTTGAATCCTTGCTTTTTTATAGGAATAAATGGAAGAAAACGGATTAACATTAGCGCGATCTGATCCATTCTCAGAAATCAATCCTGAACCCGGCAGATCGTTCCTTTTTCGGGTATATGAAATAGGTGACTTCGCTAAGTCGATTCTTAGAAAATCTCTAATCAAACCATTTGTCCTTATTTCAACAAAAGAAGCACAGGCCTTTTCGATCTTTTTGTCTTGGTCCCAATTCAACATTAAACAAGTCCGAACTAATTGAATACTTTTGTCCCAAATTTCCAGAATTGGGTCGTAATAAAGGATATAATTGACAACCCGAAGTTGTAGATTATCACTTTCCTGCAAGAGATCCGCCGGGAAAAGTCTTCCTAAATTTATACCATCCGTTTTTTTATATGGGACTACAGGTTGAACCAAAACAAAATACTTTTTTTCATACCTGGAAAGTTTCATTCGTTGGATATAGAGCCAATTTTTCAATTTTTTGTATTCTTTGGAATTTTGTTTTCCCCCTCCTGGTGGTATCAATCGGAATGCCTTATTTGTCTTTCCAGGAAAATGGATATCTCCAGAAAATATTATCAGTTTAATTTTTTCTGCTTTTTTCTTCACGCGGACCAATCCGCCTACTCGACTTCTTCTATTTAAAGTGATTTGTGTATCTACCCCAATAATACTATTGTGCCGTACCATTATGGAAGAAGATTCGGCCAAAATGTGGACTTCCGCGGGAATAAAAAAAAATGGATTTACTTCCTTTTGGTATTTTGGCCAAAATACCTTGACTCCTCGATACTCAATCAAATCCTCTTCGTTGACGATTGAATTCAGTTCTCTAGTCTCATATTTAGTAAGTCCCGAGCTCTTTCTTATATATCGAGGATCATCGAAATAAGCAAGAATACTATTTCTACGGAGAATACCATTTCTGGGGATTTCAATTGCTATACCTGAAGAAGGTATTAGTTGGTTCTCGCCTTCTTGAATCGAGTCGAGTGGGATGATGACTCTATTTCTTCTCCTCTTTGCCAATAAATCAGAATTTCCCTCGAGAATGCCCGGATATCTGAGATTACAACGACCAGTACATGTCATTCGATTCAGTTCTGAATAATAAGGAATCCTATCTCCTTTTTTATTTTTACCAGAAAAATACGAACTAAAAAATTTGTGTCTCGCTTGATTATTAGTTACTGAGGGGTTAGAAATGTATCTTCGCTTAACAGAAAGAAAATAAGCGTTCATTTGATCTTGATCCTTGTGGATCGAACAGGGGCCTAGACTAGCTCTCCAGGGCTCCCCTAATAATATCCATAAATGACTTGTTTTTGGTAAGAGATGAATATTACCATATGTAAATTCAGGGGCATGGTACACATCAGTATTCCAGTGCATTTCGCCCTCTAAGTCAGAATAAATATGTTTTCGAACCTTCTCTTTCAAATTCAAAATGGATGTTCTCGTGCGAATCTCAGCAATGACTTGTTCTGATTCTACATATTGATCGTTTTGAACTAAAAGAAAACTTTTGGGCGGAATACACACATTGTGTATAATATCTTCACTCTCAATAGTTACATACAAGTCTCTAGAACATAGAAAAGCAGGATGTCCATGACGTGTACGTGTCGGATGAACCAAATCCTCATTGAATTTGATTTTTCCATTAGAAGGGGCTCGCACATGTTCTGCAGTACCCCCTGTGAATACTCCGCCAGTATGAAAAGTTCTTAATGTTAATTGAGTGCCCGGTTCTCCAATAGATTGACCTGCAATAATACCTACAGCTTCTCCCAATTCGACCAGGTCGTCATGAGCCGGACTTCGGCCATAACATAATTGACAAATCCAAGATGTACTCCTACAAGTAAAGGGGGTTCGAATAGAGATTGGTTGTGCTCTAAAAGTTATGAATCTATTGACAAGTCCAACCCCAATATCTTGATTTCTAGTAGCAATGCATCGCGAACCTATATATATATCATCTGCTAATACACGGCCAATTAATGTTTGGATAAAAATCCTGTCCGCCATCATTCCATTTCGAGGACTTACAGAAATACCTCGAACGGTGCCACAATCTGTTCGACGTACAACAATGTGTTGCACTACTTCAACAAGTCTGCGCGTGAGATATCCTGCATCTGATGTTCGTATAGCGGTATCCACAACCCCTTTACGGGCTCCATAGCAAGAAATAATATATTCTGTTAAAGAGAGTCCTTCGCGTAAATTGCTTTGAATGGGCAAATCAATCATTTGCCCTTGGGGATCCGACATTAATCCTCTCATACCTACTAATTGATGTACCTGAGATGCATTTCCTCTGGCTCCCGAAAAAGACATTATATGGACTGGATTAAAAGGATCGGTCATCCGAAAATTAGGATTCATTTCTTGTCGCAAATATTCACTTGTGGCATACCATATCTCGATCGATTGACGTAATTTTTCTACCGCGTGTACATTCCCAGAATGATGGTGTTTTTCCAAAATAAAACTTTGTTGTTCAGCGTCTTGAACTAGCCATCTTTTAGAAGGTATTGTTAAAAGATCATCAATTCCTAATGAAATGGATGCGGCGGTAGCTTGTCGGAAACCCAGAGTCTTTACTTGATCCAGGATATGTGATGTATATCCTATTCCATAGTGATCAATAAATCGACTAATAAGTCGTTTCATGGCAGTTCCGTCTATCACTTTATTGTGAAAGACCTGAGTGGGCCGTTCTGCCATCAGTACCTCCATATTGCGTTGTGCTGAGTAGAATTTGACAATGGGTTTGAGTCAGTGATTGGAAAACTTCCTTTTCTAGATCTTGATTCACGTAGAAATTCCGCAATTCTAGTCCTAGTTAACCCGGCGAGATTCGAATTCCCCCTGGCAGCATAGAATTACAACAGCCCTGCCAAAACCCCTGTATGGCTTCTTCTATTTCTCGATAAAGAGAAATATGACCAAGAGTGGTTCGAATATATATATAAAGAATTTCTTTTTTTATACTTCTTACTATTAGATAGTGTCCATAAATCTCATAATAGGTCCCCAAAGATTCATAGTGAATTTCGATAGGAACTTCTCTTGCAGCAATAACACGTTGATCTAGTCGCCATCGCAACCACAAAGGACTACCTAAATTGATTCGTTTTTGCCGATAAGCTCCAATTGCATCATAGGCATTACAAAAAAAGGGTTCTTTTTTTTTTGTATACTTATAGTTATTATCTTCATTTTGATAGTTTCTACTATTACATGGATTATACCTATTTACACAAATACCCCGACGATTTCCACTCGTTAAGACATAGAGTCCACTAAGCATATCTTGAGTTGGTGCAGAAATGGGATCTCCAATAGTTGGAGACAAAAGATTCATATGAGAAAACATAAGTAAACGTGCCTCTGCTTGAGCCTCTAAAGATAAAGGCACATGAACAGCCATTTGATCCCCGTCAAAGTCCGCATTGAAGCCCTTACAAACTAATGGATGTAAACAAATAGCACGCCCTTCCACTAAAATGGGGAGGAATGCCTGTATGCCTAATCTATGCAGAGTAGGCGCTCTATTCAGTAATACAGGATGGTCATCCAGAATTTCCTGAAGTATTTCCCATACAATAGGTTTTTTTTTCCGAATTTGACTCTTAGCAACTCCTATGTTCGAAGCAAGATGTTTTCTAATTAGGTCACGAATTACAAATGCCTGGAAAAGTTCTATTGCAATTTCGCGAGGTAATCCACATCGATGTAATGAAAGTGAAGGGCCTACGACAATCACTGACCGCCCTGAATAATCGACCCGTTTACCAAGCAGAGTCTCGCGAACTCTTCCTTCTTTGCCTTCAATTACATCTGAAAGCGACTTGTAAATTCTATTATGATCATCCCTCATTGGCTGTCCGCAGATTCCATTATCAAGAAGTGCATCCACGGCTTCTTGTAGCAATTTTTCCTGAGATATTATTAATTCTTCTGGCGTAGCTATACTTGTTGTTAATAGATCTGTAAGAGTATTATTCCGATAGATAATTCTTCTATAGATTTCATTAATATCCGAGGTCACTAGTTTATCCTCATCTATATGATAGATTGGTCTCAACTCAGGAGGAAGAACTGGTAATAGACACAAAACCATCCATTTTGGTTCTATATTTGTTCGAATAAAATGCTTAGCCAATTCCATGCGTCTAAGCAAAAAATCTTTTCTTCTTCCAACTTTTCTATCTTCCCATTCATTCCCTGTGGGTTCCTCTTCCTCCAATTCTTTCCATTCTACCAATGAATAATCTATAATCATTCGTAAATCTAGATTTGCTAATTGTTGTCTGATAGAACCCCCCCCGGTAGACATCTCTCGATTTCGAAATGTATCGAAGCT